GATTGTACGAAGGGTATGTTATTATTTTAGATCTAACCAATTTGATGAATTATTGCTAAAGGTTTACATCAAACTAGTGCTAGTTGATGAGAGTTATTTCGGAAACAAAAAAAGTAAAGTCAAATTAATTTTGGATATTCTCTCAATTCCAATAAAATGAAATCGGATCAAGTATGAGTTGGCGATCAGAACATATATGGATAGAACTAATAAGGGGATCTCGAAAAATAAGTAATTTCTGCTGGGCCTTTATCCTTTTTTTAGGTTCGTTAGGATTCTTATTGGTTGGAATTTCCAGCTATCTTGGTAGAAATTTGATATCTTTTTTTCCGTCCCAGCAAATCGTTTTTTTCCCACAAGGAATCGTGATGTCTTTCTACGGAATTGCGGGTCTCTTTATTAGTTCCTATTTGTGGTGCACAATTTCCTGGAATATAGGTAGTGGTTATGATCGATTCGATAAAAAGGAAGGAATAGTATGTATTTTTCGTTGGGGATTTCCTGGAAAAAATCGTCGCATATTCCTCCAATTCCTTATAAAAGATATTCAGTCCGTTAGAATAGAAGTTAAAGAGGGTATTTATGCTCGCCGTGTCCTTTATATGGACATAAGAGGCCGAGGGGCCATTCCCTTGACCCGTACTGATGAAAATTTGACTCCACGAGAAATTGAACAAAAAGCTGCCGAATTGGCCTATTTCTTGCGTGTACCAATTGAAGTATATTGAAGTATTTTGATAAATAGAAATAAATAGAAGCGGACTGGGGAATAATAGCAGGATAGAAAAAATGCAAAAATCCTACCTTAACATAATTATAACATAACCGCATTAGAATGTTTATTTGCTCCAAAGCAGACGTATACGGAAAACCCTAAAAACGAAAATAACTTATTGGGGTCTTTTATGCGTATGAAAATCCGCGCAATTTAATAAAAAAACAAGTAATAAATCGAAATAATAGATATAGATTAATCTCATGTATCAAACTATTTTGAAATAAATAAATTTATCTTTTTTTTTTAACTTATTGTTAAGTTATTGTTGGAGTTTATACATTATATCTTGTAACTTGTAAATTCTTTCTTTTTATCTATTTGTCATTTGTCAATCAACCCTTATTTTCTTTTGATCCCCTCTGTTATGGTCTTTAATGAAATGACCTATAATTAATTGGATTTCGTAATAATGATAACTAGCCAACTTTTGTTTTACCACTCGTTTGATTTGATTATCATATCACAATATCTTTCCGTCAATTCTACTATTCCTGACTATGGATAATTAGTTCCATTTTTTTTTTTGAAATATTGGATATTTCGAAAAAAAAATAGAAAAGGAAGTTCTTTCATTTCAAAATCTGAATAATATTAATTACTTAATTGATTATTTAAAGAAATTCTTTCGTTTATTCGTCGAAAGGAGACTTCATTACTTAATCCAATTTGTCCAATTAAGATATCTAAAAAGATATTTTCTTTTTATTCTTTATTCAAATCCATTTCTTAGTCTATTTCGGTATTCTTTCTAGATTCAAAGACTAACCAAAAATACCCCAAAATGGATTCATACGCTCGACCCTTTGTATAGAACTCATGTGTGAAAGAATTATTAGATTGCATAGAGTCGACGATATAGGGTGGGTTGATTAACAATTCACAGATAGATGAAAAATGACAAAAAAGAAAGCATTCACTCCTCTTTTCTATCTTGTATTTATAGTATTTTTACCCTGGTGGGTTTCTCTCTCATTTAAAAAAAATATCGAATCTTGGGTTACTAATTGGTGGAATCTCGGGAAATCCGAAATTTTCTTGAATGATATTCAAGAAAAGAGTATTGTAGAAAAATTCATAGAATTAGAGGAACTCCTCTTCTTGGAAGAAATGATCAAGGAATACTCGGAGATACATCTACAAAAACTTCATATCGGAATCCACATGGAAACGATCCAATTAATCAAGATACACAACGAGGACCGTATCCATACAATTTTGGACTTCTCGACAAATATAATCTGTTTTGTTATTCTAAGCGGTTATTCTTTTTTTGGTAATGAGGAACTTGTTATTCTTAACTCTTGGACTCAGGAATTCCTATATAACTTAAGCGACACAGTCAAGGCTTTTTCTATTCTTTTATTAACGGATTTATGTATCGGATTCCATTCACCACACGGCTGGGAACTGATGATTGGTTCTGTCTACAAAGATTTTGGATTTGTTCATAATGACCAAATTATATCTGGTCTTGTTTCCACTTTTCCAGTCATTCTGGATACTATTTTGAAATATTGGATTTTCCGTTATTTAAATCGTCTATCTCCATCACTTGTAGTTATTTATCATTCAATGAATGACTGATAAATGATCTACTGATATTAATCTAGAGCGTTTGTTACTTTGTAATTGTACATAAGCAAGGCATTGAAAACGTACTTATTTCGGTTGTATTTCTAGCCATCGGGGGATTTTTCCTATATTATTCCAGTAAATAGCAGA